ACAGTGGAACTGAGTAAAGTCTAGGGTCTATCGGTAAGGACGTAAAATACGAAATAACAAGGGAGAGACTTTGAACTTGTTTATCCTAACTGAAAGGGGTTAATTGAATAGTTAATTGAAACATCTTACTAGACTATGAGGAATACATCAACTGAGATTCCGTGCGTAGCGGCGAGCGATAACGGAGGAATTGTCTTAAACAGATAATTAAGATGATTGGACATCTAGACTAAACCTCGATAGACACCTATAGAGAAAGTACCGTGAGGGAAAGACTCAGAATTGGTTCTAAAAGTTACCTTTTGCATAATGGGCCTGCAAGACATAATTTGGCAAGCTTAAGTATTAAATGTAGGCGTAGTGAAAGCAAGAGAAAAACTCGTCAGTCAAATTACCCGAAACCAAGTGATCTAACCATGGCCAGGTAGCTATGCTGACCGAACCAGTGATTGTGGCAAAAATCTTGGATGAGCTGTGGTTAGCGGTGAAATACTAGTCGAACTTGGATATAGCTGGTTCTCTACGAAACTTATCTTAGTAAGGCGCCCCAAGTTGATTCGCCCCCAATCTGGGGGCTTGAATTACTGGTGCAGTAAGACTATGGTGATAAGACCTCTAGTCAAAAGGGGTAAGCCCTAACCAGAAATTAAAGTCACTAATACAGATTAAGTGTATAAAGAGGGTTCAACTTAGACAAACAGGAAGTAGGCTTGGAAACAGCCATCTGTACAGGAAAACGTAAAAGTTCACTGAATGAGCTAGAAAACTCTAAGAATTAAGGTGGCTAAATCTGTAACTAAAATTCTGGAAGCCAGACTGTAAGGAAGCAACTGGCTTGGTAGTAGAGCGTTCTGTAAGCACAATATGTGCGCACCTCGTGAGATAAACAGAAGTGATAATGCAGGCATGAGTAGTATAAGATTCAATTCCTAAATAAATCTATATACAGCTTTTAAGGGCAATACGCTCGATAAATTATAATTCTTGTATTTGTCAGGAAAAATATTATGGTACGAAGTACCTTCAACTGTTATTATAGGACTTAGATCTAGGCATAATTTCTCTTAAGGAACTCGGCAAAATAAGATCTCGACTGTTTACCAAAAACATAGCTCTCTGCTAAAGGTTACTGAAGTATAGAGGGTGAATTCTGCCCAATGGTTGTATAGTGAAACTGAGAACTAACGTTTAAAGCGAAACCCAACTGAATGGCCGCGGTAACTCTGACCGTGATAATGTAGCACAATAAATAGCCAATTAATTGTTGGCGGGTATGAATGGAACCACGAGGGTCTTACTGTCTCAAGAGGAAAGCCGATGAAATTATAGTTGTAGTGAAGATACTACATAATCATTGTAAGACGAAAAGACCCTATCGAGCTTTACTGGATACCGATAGCGTTAACTTAAAATGATCGATACTAGTATCCTAATTTTAAGTTAATAATTTTGTTGGTAGGACAGTTTAGTTGGGGCGACTACCTTTGAATAAGAAACGAAGGCGAGCTTATTGGTATATAACTAATCTCATTAGCCTGACAGTGAGGGGGACACCCCTAGCTGGCACAAGGACTACGTCCTATGTGGGCGATAATGACCCGATATGATAGTCCAAAATAAATATCGAAAGCGGATAAAAGCTACCGTAGGGATAACAGCGTAATATTGTCGGAGAGTTCTTATCGAGGACAGTGTTTGCGACCTCGATGTTGAATTGCGGTGCCCTGGTGCTGTAGAAGGTACCTTAGGTTGGTCTGTTCGACCATGAAAACCGTACATGATTTGAGTTCAGAGCGTGGTGACACAGCTCGGTTTCTATCTACAATGATCAATCCCAACTTTTCTGAGTCCTAGTACGCAAGGAATGGTCTCAGCGATGCTCGACTATATTGGCCCCATCGACGTAATCAACTTCTGGCTGCTGCAAAGAAGGAAAACAAAAGGTTTAGGGATTAACAAGGTGCCGCGAAAGTGGCGTACCTTTTCATATGCCATGTGGGTGCATAGCCCCTGGTATATTATGGAATTAACACTAGGGCTCATCATACTAATAGTGTTAACATATGGATTAAAGGCCCCGACCTTAAGATTAGCTATACTACTTGCGGGGGCTGTGGGAGCTGCTGGGCTATTAGCTGAGCCCCATCTACTATGTTGGACACAAGCTATTAAAATGTTGGTGATGCTAAGTGGATTAGCTATACTATGTATGCTGGACCATCGAACATCGCATCGATCAAGCTCTTTATTGATTTTATTGGTGATCTTAGGTAATTTATTACTTATTGGGTCAACAAATTTAATTTCTATATATTTAACACTAGAAATGCAAACATTATGTATGTTTATTTTAGTGGCTTATAATAAAAACTCATTACTATCAGCAGAAGCTGGGTTGAAATACTTTGTATTAGGGGCACTATCTTCGGGGTTGTTTCTGTTTGGTTGCGCTTTAATTTATGGTTCTACAGGAGAGCTTGAGCTTCAATTTATTCGTATGAGTTTAGAATCTTATGAAGTATTAGCTGGTAAGTGTCTTATTACTATATCATTGTTATTTAAAGTGTCTGCAGCCCCATTTCATATGTGGGCCCCTGATGTGTACGAAGGAGCACCAACTTGGGTAGCTGCGTTATTATCTATTGTACCTAAATTAGGGGTATTAGCTATTATAATACAAATAGGCTTAAATGAAATGGGACTATTAATAGCTGGGCTAATTTCTTTGATTGTAGGGGCTATAGGAGCTTTAAATCAAACTCGAATAAAAAGATTATTAGCTTATAGTGGAATTAGTCATATGGGGTTTGTGTTACTTGGAATAGCTATTGGGTCTATAGAAAGTCTTCAAGCGAGTTTCATGTATATAGGTGCCTATATAATAACTCAAGTACTACTTTGGTCTGGAATACTAATTATATCCCCTAAAAGAGATATGCTTATTGAATTTAGTGGTGTTTCAAGATTAAATCCGATGTTAGCATTAGCATTAGCTACAGGTTTATTGTCTACTGCAGGAATTCCTCCTTTAATTGGGTTTTTAACTAAATGGTATATAATCTTAGCAGCTGTTGGTCAAGGTTACTATCTTAGCGCTTTATTAGCTTTAGTTTGTTCCGTAATAGCTGGAGTTTATTATATTAGATTAGTTAAAATTATGTTTTATCAACCTTTGTCTACGCCTTTAGTAATAACAAATATACTAAATTCTCCACATGGCAGCGTAGCATCAGAGGAGACGGGTTTAGGTAAGGCAATATTAATAGGGGGAAGTTTATATTTGGTATTAACAATTATAGTATGTCCTAGTTTATTCTTTCAGTTAATACATTTGATTATCTTAGATTTATTCCCATGTATCTTCTAGTTATCTTAATACCGTTACTAAGCGCAGTCGGAAGCGGACTAGGGGGTCGCTATCTAGGAAGAAAGGGGGCTGGCTTGTTAAGTTCAGTGTGGGTTTTTATCAGTAGCCTCTTTTCTTTTGTATTATGTTATGAAATTCTTATTAATGGGTCTACAGTACATATAGAGTTGGGCAGATGGATAGAGTCAGATTTACTAATAACTAACTTTGGCCTACAATTTGATATGATAACAGCTGTAATGTTAATTGTAGTTACTACAATTAGCGGATTAGTTCATGTCTATTCTACAAGTTACATGAGAGAAGACCCACACTTACCTAGGTTTATGAGTTATCTATCTCTATTTACCTTTTTTATGTTAGTTTTAATTACTAGTAATAATTATGTGCAATTATTTATTGGTTGGGAAGGTGTTGGTTTATGCTCTTATTTATTAATTAACTTTTGGTTTACTCGCATACAAGCCAATAAAGCAGCAATTAAGGCAATGTTAATTAATAGAATAGGAGATATAGGATTAATGGTAGCTATTATATTAATCTGGAAAGAATTTGGGGCAGTAGATTACTGTAGTTTATTCTCCGCATTAACATCATCTTCAGCTTGTACTTGGATTTGTATATTATTAACTATAGGGGCTGTAGGAAAATCTGCTCAATTAGGATTACATACTTGGTTACCGGATGCTATGGAAGGACCGACACCTGTTTCAGCTTTAATTCATGCAGCAACAATGGTAACAGCAGGAGTGTTTTTAATTATAAGGTCAGCTCCTCTTTTTGATTACTCTCCAACTGCAACAATTATTGTGGGTTTAGTTGGCTCCTTAACTGCTTTTTTTGCAGCTACAGTAGGATTAGTTCAATCGGATATAAAAAAAGTTATTGCTTATTCTACTTGTAGTCAACTAGGATACATGGTAATGGCTTGTGGTACTTATAGCTGTCTAAGTAGTTTATATCATCTACTAACTCATGCTTTCTTTAAGGCTTTATTATTCTTAGGGGCAGGTTCAATAATTCATGCTCTTTTAGATGAACAAGATCTTAGGAAGATGGGAGGAATAATCCGGGGCCTACCTCTAACATATGTATTAATGTTGATTGGCTCCTTATCTTTAGCTGGTTTTCCCTATTTATCTGGATTTTACTCTAAAGATTTAATATTAGAATTAACTTATAATAATTATTGTTTAATATCTATTTATTGGTTAGCTTCAATTACAGCCTTCTTAACCGCTTTTTATTCATTCCGATTAATATACTTAAGTTTTGTCACTAAACCTAATTTAACACGTATAAGCGCACAACATTTACAAGAAGCTGATTGGAACTTATTGGGGCCTTTATTAGTATTAGCTATAGGAAGTATATTAGTTGGTTATATCGCTCAAAATATGGTGTTTGCGCCAGGTGTACGCCCCCTGGCGCTTGTGCCTACAATAGTCTCTTTAGCACCTGTTATTATGTCCGTAATAGGGATATTATTAGTGTTTATACTTCGTCCATATATTATTTATTATATTACACACCCTAGCATATATGGTTTCTTATTTTATGCTTGGGAGTTTAATCAAATAGCAAATTATTATATTGGAAGCATAGCTTGGAAGTTTGGCCATATCGTCTCTTATCGTACTATAGACAGAGGTATTTTAGAGATTTTAGGCCCTACTGGGATAGCCCAATTTATGGTTAATAGAACTAAAGAGTTAAGCAATTTACAATCTGGTTTATTATTTAATTATGCTTTAATGATATTAGTTGGAACAGCTATTGCACTAAAATACCTAACCAATATAAAGTTAGGAACATCTTTATAAATAAGCCAAATAACAAATATAAAGACAATCGTTGGCATGACTTATTAACTGTTAATGAAAATAGGACGTACGCATTTGATCAAGATGATGGAGAGTTCAAGGAGATGTGGCAGTCGCTGAATAATACACCTTATAACCATGAGGAATAGGGGATATTGAGGTTATATAATATGATATTAACTTGTATAGTAAGCTCTATATTAATAAGTATAGTAATAATAGCATTAATTCCAAGGGAAAATAGTATGAAATTACGTCAGCAAGCGTTAGAGTGGTCTTTAATTACATTTGCTTTTTCTGTTTTATTATTAGTTAATTTTCATCAAGAGGCTCAATTTCAACAAATAATAGAATTCAATTGGGTAAGTACTATAGGTTGGTTTGAAGGTTCTCCAATATTGTTTGCTATTGATGGGATCTCTATATTTTTTATTATACTAAGTACTTTATTAACACCAATTTGTGTTTTAGTAAGTTGGAATAGTATTAAATTTCTTATTAAGGAATTTATTTTGTGCCTTTTAGGTATGGAATTACTATTAATTGGGGTATTCACAACATTAGATCTGTTAATATTTTATGTGTTATTTGAAAGTATATTAATACCTATGTTCTTAATAATAGGAGTATGGGGAACTAGGGTAGAGAAAATAAAAGCTGCCTATTACTTTTTCTTTTATACTTTAGTTGGCTCAATATTAATGTTACTTAGTATAGCAGTTATTTATAGAATAACAGGAACAACTGATTATTTATCTTTAACTAATATTCAAATTGATAGTAAAATTCAAATTTGGTTATTTATAGGTTTCTTTCTTAGCTTAGCAGTTAAAATACCAATGATACCCTTTCATATATGGTTGCCTCTTGCACATGTTGAGGCTCCTTTAGCTGGTTCAGTGGTTCTAGCTGGTATATTATTAAAATTAGGGGGCTATGGATTCATTCGATTTGCTTGGCCTCTTTTCCCTGAAGCAACAGAGTATTTAGCACCAATCATACTAACGTTATCACTCATAGCAGTAATATATGGGAGTTTAACTACTTGCAGACAAGTAGATGCAAAACGTCTGATAGCCTATTCTTCGGTAGCCCATATGGGAATAGTAACAATAGGTTTATTTACTCATACGATGGAGGGCTTAATAGCCTCAATATTCTTAATGATAGCTCATGGAGTGGTTAGTCCTGCTTTATTTATAGCAGTGACATTGCTCTATGAGAGACATCATACAAGATTAATTAGATATTATAGGGGAGTAGTTATGACTATGCCCTTATTTTCTATCATATTCATGGTGTTTACTTTAGCTAATATTGCTGTTCCTCTTAGTTGTAACTTTGTTGGAGAATTTTTATCCTTAGTAGCTGCTTTTTCTACTAGTACATCATTAGGTATTCTTACCTCAACTAGTATGGTCATAGCTGCTGCTTACTCGTTGTATTTATATAATAGAATTTGTTTTGGGCAACTTTCTTCATATTTAATATTTTCAAGAGATATTAATAGACGAGAGTTTAATGGACAATTACCATTAATAGTAATTATTCTATTATTGGGGATAGTTCCATACCCCTTAATTGAATTAGTTCGTGTATGTTTGCCTAGATTTTTATAATTTTTTCTCTTTCTGTACCTACTTGGTATATATATATCATTAGTTTTTAATTGTGGTAGGGGCAGGAGTTGAACCTGCATAATCAGATTATGAGTCTGAGAACTTACCGTTAGTTGACCCTACAAGCTTAGCTAAGCTAGGTCCGGGCTAAGAACCCCACCAATAAATACATACATATAAAAATAACCAAACCACATCTACAAAATGCCAATACCAGCTAGCAGCCTCAAAACCAAAATGATGATGACGAGTATAATGATAACCTATTAGTCTAGCTAAACACACAGTTAAAAATATTGTTCCAATTATAACATGAAGACCATGAAAACCTGTGGCCACAAAAAAGGTTGAACCATATACGGAATCTGAGATTGTAAAGGGCGCTTCGTAATATTCCATAGCTTGTAGAGCTGTAAACTGAATTCCAAGTATAACGGTACAAGTAAGTGATTGTATGGCTTCTAATCTTTGTCCGCTAACTATGGCATGATGTGCCCATGTAACTGTTGCTCCTGAACTAAGTAATATAGCTGTATTTAATAGGGGTACAGAAAATGGGTCTAACACTTCTATACCAACAGGGGGCCAAACAGCTCCTAATTCTATAGTGGGAGATAAGCTACTATGAAAAAAAGCCCAAAAAAACGCAAAAAAGAAGGCAACTTCAGAAGTAATAAAAAGAATCATTCCATATCTTAATCCTCTTTTTACTACTTGAGTATGATGTCCTTGAAAAGTGGCTTCTCTAATAATATCCCTCCACCAAACAAACATTGTTAATAATATTATTATTACACCTAAATACATTATCCATGTATAACTATAATGGAAATATAATACTGAGCCTACTGTAAGTAGTAGTGTCCCAATTGAGGCTGTATAAGGCCATGGACTAGGATCTACTAAATGATAAGGGTGATAAGCCTTGCTCATGAAGAGGGCCCCTAGGAAGGGCTTAATTAAGAACGAAATGATGGGAAAATAATTTATTATTGTGACTAGTCTGTATCTTTAACATATCAGGTAAACTCATAGGAGTACATTGTCTCCTCACCTCTGACCATATTCACTTATAATATTCAGGTGTATTTTGAGTTGTTAGAGTCTCAGCCTGACATAGGTTGGGTTAAATGCTTGTGGCGGTTCTGTTGAGGGTGAGTTTCTTGCTATTTGTTGAGAGTATAGCTTACATGGATTCATTAGCTCCGGAGTTCACTCCTGCACTGTAAATTCCACATACAGCCCAGGTCCTTTGAGCCAATCTGGGATTAAATTAACGGCGTGTCAAGAAAAACACTGTCAGGTGTTGAATTGATAACTTCTAGAATAGATTCTATCTGGCTAATTAATGAAGTTGCAAACTATCATTAATATAAATGGTAGTTAATAGACAAAATACATATGCTTGAATCAAAGCCACGGCAATTTCTAGTAAAGTTATGAAAACCATTACTAATATTGGGGCTAAGCTTAAAATTAGCATTCCATTACTAATCATTGTAAACCCAAAACTTGCTAATATAGCAAATAAAAGGTGTCCAGCAGATAAATTAGCAGCTAATCGAACACCTAAAGAGATTGCCCGGGAAAGATAACTAAGTGTTTCAATTATAACTAATAAGGGAGCTAAGAATAAGGGGGCCCCACTAGGCATCATCATTGAAACAAAGTTCCAGCGGTATTGTGTTATTCCCAATATTGTTACTGCTATTAAAATAGATAAACTTAACCCGAAAGTAACAATAATATGAGCAGTTGGGGTAAATACATAGGGAAATAGACCTAATAGATTTAACCCTGCAATAAACGTAAATAGGGTTATTATTAGAGTAAAATATTGAGTTCCCTTATTAGCTGTAGAATCTTTTACTAATCCTAAAAAGTGAGTATAAACAATCTCTTGTATAGCTTGCAATCTTGTAGGTATTAATCTATATGAACAACTTCCTATTAATATTATACTAAAAAGAATAAGCATTATAAGAGAAGAATTCGTAATTATACCCCCAATTATCCTAACTACATTAAACTGATCAAAGAAAGAAGCGGCCATATTAATATAGAGGAAATGGACCTATTTACGGAGTATATCTTGTAATATAGTATATGCTCGATTAACCCCGAGTCCTTTACTAGGGGCTGTCCCCTCTTCCTGTAATATACTTCTTATACGTAAATTATTTTGAATTTTAGGCAAAATATATAAACTCATAACACTATAAAGTGTTAACAAAATTATTAATGTCCAGCTATATTGAGTTAAATATGCAGTTATATCTAAGTGAGGCATTATTCGATGATTAAAAGATCTTCTAGAGATCAGCACATAATGAAGATAGCCAGCTGATATATTTATCCATGCTAACGGCTTCTATAACAATGGGCATAAAAGAGTGATTAGCACCACATAACTCTGAACATTGACCATAAAATAGTCCCGGTCTTTTAGCTAAAAATCCGGTTTGGTTAAGACGTCCAGGCACAGCATCCATCTTAATAGCTAATGAAGGCACAGCAAATGAGTGGAGCACATCTGCGCCTGTAACTAAAACTCTTACATAAGTATCAATAGGAACAACCATTCTATTGTCAACCTCTAATAGTCGCAGATCGCCGGGTTGAAGATCACTCGTAGGTATCATGTAAGAATCAAATTCTAAAGTACTATCTTCACCTAAGATAGTTTGATAGTCTGAATATTCATAAGACCAATACCATTGATGACCTATGGCTTTTACTGTTACACCGGGCTCTACTATCTCATCCATCAAATAAAGTAGTTTCAAAGAAGGGAATGCTATAAACACTAATATAATTGCTGGAATTATAGTCCAAACAATTTCTATTGTGACTCCTTCTATAAGATAGCGATGATAGGCTTGACCTGTTAATCCTTTTATAATTAACCATAATACAGTTGTTATAATAATAATTAAAATAAACATAATTTGATTGTGAAGGAATAGAATTTCTTCCATAACAGGACTAGCAGCATCTTGGAAGCTTAGTTGAAATGGCTCAGCCGCGTCACGTAGGAGCTTCGCTCCTAATAATGCATTCATTGGAATTTTCATTCTTCTCTAGCCATGTTACTTTGCTGACTCACCCAAAAGCTTTCCTAATCTATAGACAACTCCAAGAGTGTTCTCATTTACTTAGATTACTTTTAATCTAGAGTAAGTATGAACAAATATATTACACGTTGGCTATTTTCTACTAATCATAAGGATATAGGTACTTTATACTTATTATTTGGTGCTTTTTCTGGGATGGCAGGAACAGCTTCAAGTATGTTAATACGACTAGAACTGTCAGCTCCAGGTAGTATGTTAGGAGATGATCATCTATATAATGTGATTGTAACATCACATGCTTTATTGATGATTTTCTTCCTTGTAATGCCAGTTATGATTGGAGGATTCGGAAATTGGTTTGTGCCAATTATGATTGGTGCCCCCGATATGGCCTTTCCTAGATTAAACAATATAAGTTTCTGGTTACTACCACCTTCTCTAATATTATTAGTTGGTTCAATGTTTGTGGAACAAGGAGCAGGTACAGGCTGGACCATTTATCCCCCACTATCAAGCATTCAAGCCCATTCAGGGGGAGCAGTGGATATGGCTATATTTAGTTTACATCTAGCTGGTATATCTTCTATTTTAAGTTCAATAAACTTTATAACAACTATAATTAATATGAGGGTTCCTGGGATGAGTATGCATAGATTACCTCTATTTGTATGGTCTGTATTAATTACTACAATATTGTTGTTATTATCTTTACCAGTGTTAGCTGGTGCAATTACAATGTTATTGACAGATAGAAATTTTAATACAACATTCTTTGATCCTGCGGGAGGAGGGGATCCTATTTTATTTCAGCACTTATTTTGGTTTTTTGGGCACCCTGAAGTATACATATTAATTTTACCAGGATTTGGTATGGTATCTCAAATTATACCTACATTTTCTGCTAAACAACATATTTTTGGTTATTTAGGTATGGTCTATGCTATGATTTCTATTGGGGTATTAGGATTTATTGTTTGGGCTCACCATATGTTCACCGTTGGTATGGATGTCGATACTCGTGCCTACTTTACTGCTGCCACTATGATTATTGCTGTTCCTACTGGGATAAAGATATTTAGTTGGTTAGCTACTATATATGGAGGAAGCTTACGGCTTGATACACCTATGTTGTGGGCTATTGGGTTTGTATTCCTATTTACCATTGGTGGTTTAACTGGAGTTATATTAGCTAATAGTTCATTAGATATAGCATTACACGATACTTATTATGTAGTAGCTCACTTCCATTATGTATTATCTATGGGGGCGATATTTGCTATATTTGGGGGATATTACTATTGGTTTGGTAAAATTACGGGCTATCGTTATAATGAATTATACGGTAAAATCCATTTCTGGATTATGTTTATCGGAGTTAATTTAACTTTTTTTCCTCAACATTTCTTAGGTTTAGCCGGATTACCTAGAAGATACTCGGATTTCCCTGATGCTTATCAAGATTGGAACTTAGTTAGTTCTTGCGGAGCTGTAATAGCTCTAGTAGGAATTATCTGGTTCATTTACTTGTCTTATGAGGCATTAGCCGCTGAAAGACCATTTAAGGGTTGGTCAACTACACCTAACTCATTAGAATGGTCTTTATCTTCTCCGCCTGCTTTTCATACTTATAATGAATTACCGTTTGTTTATCAGCGTAAATTGAGTCATGGGAATGATTTAAATATTTCCACACTACTCCTTTGACCTTGGGGAGTCTATAAGGCAATGTGTTCTTCTAATACATGCAAGGCCCTGAATAGGGCCCTACTGGTGAGGATAAAACCGAGATAATTCTCGGTTGACGTATTAGAATAGGTGGGATAGTGGCCCACCTGGTCGAAGATGCGTAGTATAGCCACACTTTCACTGAAACAAGGGGAAGACATTTTGGCAGCAGTAGAGAATCTTGTGCAATGGGTAAACGCTTGACACAGGGTTTCACACTGAGGTCTGTCTAACTAAGTGCCAGCAGACGCGGTTAAACTTAGGGGCCCAGTTTTTATTTCGCATTAGGCGTTAAAGTATGTAGTGAAGCATGAGAATAAAGTAAGGCAAACCTCTTGGTAGCGGTAAAATGTTTGAAGCAAGAGTGGAAGTCCGAAGGTGAAGACTCCTTACTTCGTTCATGGTATATCTTCATGAAATACGAAAGCTTGGATAGCAAACAGGATTAGATACCCTGGTAGTCCTCGCCTTAAACTTATACAATAGCTTATTAGCAAATAACCTTATTGTATGCCTGAATACTATGATCGCAAGATTAGAACTCAAAAGGCTTGGCTGTTCACTGTTTGAATCAGAGGAGCGTGTAATTTAATACGATGATCCGCGTGTCACCTTACCTTTCCTTGAAAGTAGCCTACCTACAAAGGTAGTAGCCGCTCAGGCATTGCATGGCCGTCGTCAGGATAACAATAAATGTTATCCTCAACCTTATTATGGATTAAGTCAGGTGTCATGGTCTTTATGGAAAGGGATATTATGCGCTACATTCTCCTAGACAATATACACAGAAAATTAGGAGGCGGAGATTTTCTGAAACGGAAATCTTAAGTAGGATTTGATAGTAATCGGGAAGTAGAGCGTTCCGGTGAATTCTAACCCAGTGTTAGCACAAATCGCCCGTCGTCCCCTTCAAATTAAGGATACGAGACGCCCCGCTGCGGGGTTATCCTTCCTTTTTGAGAATGGGTAAGTCGTAACATAGTAAGGGTAAGGGAACTTGTTCTTGGGCCAAGTTATGCGCGTTCAATACGTACTTGGCTGCCCTCCGTAACTAGGATGATGAGTTCTATTATTTCAATTATCTTTAAAACGCTTGCAATAATAATACCTTTATTAGTAGCTATAGCTTATTTAACCTTAGCAGAAAGAAAGGTGTTAGGGTATATGCAAGCACGAAAAGGACCTAATGTAGTTGGTGTTTATGGACTATTACAACCTTTAGCTGACGGATTAAAATTATTCACTAAAGAAATGGCTATTCCCAATCATGCTAATTTGTCGGTTTATATTGTAGCCCCAATTTTATCGCTTATTTTAGCTTTTTTGGCTTGGGGGGTTATTCCTTTTAGCCCCGGGATTGTATTAGCTGACATTAATGTTGGTATATTATACATTTTTGCTGTTAGTTCTATGGGGGTGTATGCTATTTTAATGTCTGGTTGGGGAAGTAATTCTAAATATGCATTCCTAGGGGCTATCAGAGCAGCAGCTCAAATGATTAGTTATGAAGTGTGTATAGGGCTTATTCTAATATCAGTAATATTATGTGCAGGTTCTCTTAATATCACTCAGATTGTTTTAGCTCAAGCCGAAATTTGGTATATAATACCTTTATTTCCAGCTGCTTTAATGTTTTTTGCTTCGGCATTAGCTGAAACTAATCGGGCTCCTTTTGATCTTACCGAGGGTGAATCAGAATTAGTATCTGGATATAATGTAGAATATTCTAGTATGTCGTTTGCTCTATTTTTTTTAGCTGAATACGGCCATATTATTCTTATGAGTTGTTTGATAAGTTTATTATTTTTAGGTGGTTGGGCACCTTTCACAGGAATTCTAGGAATGGCTTGCTTAGCTTTTAAAACTGCTGCAGTAGTATTCGCATTTGTGTGGGTGCGAGCTTCTTTTCCTAGAATGAGATATGACCAGCTTATGTATCTATTATGGAAATCTTACTTACCTTTCAGTCTTGGTTTAATCGTTTTAGTCTCTGGCCTATTGATAGGTTTAGATGCAGTGCCTTGCTAGCATAGAGAAATATCCCCTTATATAAGGTTGATGTGGACAAGCTTCCTGAGTGCATGCATATGGAATCACCAAACAGAATGTTACGAATAAGAACTCAACATCCAATACTTTCTATTGTGAATGGGGTATTGGTCGATTTACCAGCTCCTTCTAATATTAGTTATTTTTGGAATTTTGGTTCTTTGTTGGGGTTTTGCTTAGCTATTCAAATGATTACTGGAATATTTTTAGCTATGCATTATTGTCCTGATGTTAATTTAGCTTTTGATTCAATTTCCCATATTTTAAGAGACGTTAATTATGGTTTTATGTTAAAGTATATCCATGCTAATGGAGCTTCATTATTTTTTCTCTGTGTATATATACATATGGGCAGAGGACTTTATTATGGGAGCTACATGAAAATGGATGTTTGGAATATAGGAGTCATAATTTACTTAGTGATGATGTTAACAGCCTTCTTAGGGTATGTATTACCTTGGGGACAAATGTCTTTTTGGGGAGCTACAGTTATAACTAACTTTTGTTCTGCTATACCTTATATAGGAACAGATGTTGTTCAGTGGATTTGGGGAGGATTTAGTGTGTCTAATGCGACTCTTAATCGTTTCTTTTCTTTACATTATCTATTTCCTTTTCTTATAGCTGGGTTAGCCGTATTACATATTGTTAGTTTACACACAGCTGGTTCAAATAATCCTTTAGGGATTGACTCTAATATAGACAAAGTTACTTTTCATGCTTATTATACTTATAAGGACTTGTTTGGTATATTTGTACTTAGTACTCTTTTAGTTATACTTTGTTATTTTATGCCTAATGTATTAGGAGATCCTGAAAATTTCATTCAAGCTAATCCTTTAGTAACTCCTGTTCATATACAACCAGAATGGTACTTCTTATTTGCATATGCTATACTCCGCTCTATACCTAACAAGCTTATGGGGGTTTTAGCTATGATATTTAGTATCTTGGTATTATTATTATTGCCATTTATTCATACTAGCAAACTAAGAGCTTTAACATTTAAGCCCTTAAGTAAAGTAGCATTTTGGTTTCTAGTAGCTGATTTTATGCTATTAACTTGGTTAGGGGCTAACCCAGTTGAAGAGCCCTACGTGATGGCGGGTCAAATAGCTTCTTTATTATATTTTGGTTATTTCGCTCTGGTGCCTATATTAGGTTGGGCGGAGAATTACTTGTTATATTACACCAAGAATTAAGCACATATAAGAAGCTCCCCGATAATAGATTATATTAATGGGACATATGTGGATAATACAACCTTGAAACACATAGATGCTTCTATGGCAGAAAAAACACTTTCAGCGAGCATAAACGTTAGATTTGGTGTATTCTGAGTATATAAGTTGATATGGCGCCCCGCGAGTTTTATAGTAAAATAGATTAAAGATAATATGTATAGTTTATTTATAGTATTCTCTTTAGGAATAGTTGGAGCTAGTCTTATGGTTATATCTACGTCGAATCCTGTTTATTCAGTATTCTGGTTAGTTATTGCTTTTGTTAATGCTGCTGTTATGTTTATATCGTTGGGATTAGACTATATAGGTTTAATATTTATAATTGTATATGTAGGGGCTATTGCTATTTTATTCCTGTTCGTTATTATGTTAATTCAACAGCCTAATAAAGTAGACTCTCAAGATCACTCGCATTTTTTACCTGTAGGATTATCTGTAATATTCCTATTTTATAGCTTATTAACCAATAGCCCTAAATATATTAGTAATCCTGCTATAGAATCTAAAACTAACATTGGGGCAATTGGAAGTCATCTTTATACAACTTATTATGAATTAGTAATAATTGCTAGTTTGGTGCTACTAGTCGCTATGATAGGGGCTATATTATTAGCTAGACAGCCAAATTCACCTTTTTTATATAATTCCCATGGGGAATCATCTCGTAGTAAGCAAGATCTTTTCCTACAAATCAGCAGAAGCACCTTCAGGTGCTGTCTGGCTAAGTGCTAATGCACATCTCCGCTTAGGAAATATGGAGAGGAACATGGAGTTTAAAGGAATATTAATACTACTTATCGTTAGCGGGACATTATCTATTCTAATTTTAGGGGCATCTTATCTATTAGGATATAAACAACCCAATATGGAAAAAGTATCAGTCTATGAATGTGGATTTGACCCCTTTGATAACCCGGGGAATCCCTTTTCCGTTAGATTTTTCTTAATTGGCATTTTGTTCTTAATATTTGATCTTGAGATATCTTTTTTATTTCCTTGGGCTGTTACATATATGGGCTTACCTTTATTTGGGTATTGGGTTGTTATGTTATTTTTATTTATCTTAACTTTAGGGTTAATTTATGAGTGGATAGAAGGAGGCTTAGAATGGGAAAACTAGCTTCTAATTAGTATTAGCGCATGTCTTATTTAATATTATCCATTGTCATCTTATTAATCGGAATTTTAGGTATTATTCTTAATAGAAGCAATTTAATTATTATGCTAATGTGTGTAGAATTAATTTTACTGGCTTCTACTATTTTGCTTCTATTTGAATCTCGTGTGCTCTATACGCTTTTTGGTCAAATTTTTGCGATTGTAATTTTAACTGTTGCAGCTGCAGAATCTGCCATAGGTTTAGCCATTATGGTTAATTATTACCGTTTACGTGGTACAATTGCTGTTCGAGCCTTAAATTTATTAAGAGGCTAACTTCTTGATTAAAATGAACCAAATACCTATGCAATATTTTAACTTAGCAGAGGAGAATTATTCTAAGTATGGATTATCAGTAATTCAGCTTATTCAGATTGGTAAATTCTATGAACTTTGGCATGAGCCGGATACTCCTAGTAGGCAACAAGCATACTCTCAGGCCGAGTTATTAGTTGAGCCTTCCATGCGAAGTAAGCCTTTGGAGGTAGCGCTTTCTATTGAACAAGTTGCCTCGTTACTTGATATGAGAATCATTAGAAGATCTTTGCTTCAAATGGGGTTTCCAACTTATTCCCTTACTACTCATCTAAGTACCTTGTTGGATAAGGGTTGGACTGTTATAGTTATCGATGAATTAGTTACTAATAAATCGGGGCCAAAACAACGCGCAGTATCTCAGGTTTATTCTCCTAGTTGTAATTTAGAGGACTGTTCGGAATTACCCTATGTATTATCAATCTATTTTTCTCAAGACGATTTTTTAGGTATTACTTTATTTTCAGCCATGAATGGTCATAGTATAATGTTTCCTGTTTCTTGAACGGATAGAGACAAGGTAGTTCGGTTGTTAATTAATTATCGTATTAGAGAAATAGTAATTTGGGCAAACTTAAGGGTTGATTCAGAGATTTTAATAAATAAAATATATAATTTATTAATTGGTTGGAATTTATTTCCTTCTGAACCTAATGTTAAAATTGAAGTTATGGGAGAATCACCAACCAATTTACCGTGTTATTTATCTTATAAGTATGAAAATGATAATAAAGAGTGGCTTTTGCTCCATATAATCTTGGGCATTAACGCAGAGTGGTTTAACAAAAATTATCAAGAATATACTCTTAGTAAAATATTTCAGAGTACTTGGACAGAAAATGTTAATCAGGTAAATATAATTAGCCTTTTAGGAGCATTACAATTTATTAAAGATCGGAATCCTAATCTTATTAAGAACCTTCAACTTCCTGAGTCTTATAATTCTGTTATTAGCCCTTTAAACTTAATATTATGTAATCGAGCAGAATATCAATTAGACTTATTGCCTAAGGGGAAAAAATTAGGTGGCTTACTTAGTTTGGTTGATTACTGTTCTACTGCAATGGGTAAAAGACTACTAAAATTCAGATTTCTTAATCCCATTACAGATTATTCTGAATTAAATCTTCGTTATGAAGATATTGCTACATTTAAAGAATTAATTAGCAAGAAAATATTTGACAATTACGAGTTAAAACACATTAAAGATTTATCTTCTTTACATCGTCAATGGGCAGTATCTGCTTCAAGTGATATTATCTTTCCTCCTAAAAAGTTGAGTCAAATTTACCATTCTTATTTGTTTGCTAGTCAACTAATAAATAAATTAATAAATAATAAATTAATTAATATCCAATTATCTCCTTCAGTTGGATTTCAATTAGAGTTGCTAATTAAGGCAATAGGTTCAGTTTTTCAGGTAGATAATCTTCTAGGTGATTTTAAAGATGTATTACAGCCATCTGATAATCTCACTAATCTTCTTTCACAACAACAAATTTTAAGGGCTCAGCTTACAGAGTGGGCCGAGCAGACTTCAAATGTTGTATTTCAAGATTCAATTTCTATTAAAGTTGAGTATTTCAATAAAGAGGGTTATGCTTTCTGTATTTTATCTAAAAATTTAACTAAGTTAGAACATTACATGACTAATACCTCTATATCTGATACTTCAATTATTGTATTGGGTAAAAGAAGAAATCACCTTATAATTACTAGTTCCGCCATTCAGAAAATATCCATTGAATTAAATTTATTAGAAGAGCAAATTAATACTTATGTTAAACAGACTTATAAACGAGAACTTGAAAGATTATATTTCAAATATTCTAAACTGTTTTCACCCTTAGAAAATATAATTTCTAGATTAGATGTTGCACTAAGCGGGGCTATTGCGGCTATTAAGTTTAATTACACTAAACCTTGCTTAATACCAACAAAATCTCAACAATTTAAGGGTTTAATTGAAGCAATTAACTTACGACATCCATTAGTAGAACAGCTAAACACCCAAGAAGAATGTGTAGCTCATAATATTAGTTTAGGGGATATAGGTATGTTAATATTCTCAGTAAATGGTGCAGGTAAATCTACTTTACTTAAAGCAATCGGAGTCAACATAATCTTAGCTCAAGCAGGAATGTTTGTAGCTGCAGAATCATTTAAGTTAAGACCGTATAATTATTTAATTACTCGTATTTTAGGGGGAGACGATCTTCATAAAGGTCAAGGTACTTTTGAGGTCGAAATGAGAGATCTCTCAACTATATTAAAGTTAGCTAATTATAATAGTTTAATATTAGGTGATGAAATTTGTCATGGAACAGAAGTTAGTTCAGGAACAGCAATATTAGCTGCAACAATTGAAAGATTAATAACTGCACAAACTAGTTTCGTTCTTTCTACTCATCTACATCAAGTTTCTTCTTTAATTAATTCACTAGTTCGATTTTATCATTTATCTGTTATTCAACATGAAGATTTAGGCCTAATTTATGAGCGTAAATTGAAGCCTGGCCCAGGACCCTCTCAATATGGCATTGAAGTTATGAGCCACATAATTAATGATAAAAAATTTTATGATAGTGCTTTGAAATATCGTAAACTTATTAATTGGGAGCCTCCATCTAGAAGTAAAACAAGTTCTTTAACAGTATCCCGCCCTTCTAAATATAATACTCAAGTTTTTATTGATTCATGTGAAATATGTGGAGCTCCAGCGGAAGCTATTCACCACATTCAATCTAAGAAATTATGTAACAGAAGATTGAATAGAAGGTCAAACTTGGTGCCAGTCTGTTCAAGTTGTCATTTAGATATTCATAGAAATAAGATTTCTATTTTAGGTTGGAAGAGAACCCCAAAACATAAAAAATTATATTGGGTTTATCTTAATGAATCTTAG